GTCTCTGTAGCTTACACCAAAGCATGGCACTGAAGATGCCAAGACGGCTGCTGCATGCACCCAGAAACAAAAGACTTAGTCCTAACCTTACCGTTAATTTTTGCTAGACACATACATGCAAGTATCTGCGCCCCAGTGTAAATGCCCTCGGCCCCTCATACCCGCCAGACAAGAGGAGCAGGTATCAGGCACACCCATTGCAGTAGCCCAAGACACCTTGCTTAGCCACACCCCCACGGGTACTCAGCAGTAGTTAACATTAAGCAATAAGTGTAAACTTGACTTAGTCATAGCAAGACCCAGGGCTGGTAAATCTTGTGCCAGCCACCGCGGTCACACAAGAAGCCCAAATTAACTGGAATGCGGCGTAAAGAGTGGTACCATGCTATCTAAACAACTAGGGCCAAAGCACGACTGAGCCGTCATAAGCTTAAGGCGTACCTAAGACCACCCTCAAAACGACCCTAGCTTACAGAAAAGACTGATTAAAGCACCACTAAAGCTAGGACACAAACTGGGATTAGATACCCCACTATGCCTAGCCCTAAATCCAGATACTTACCCCACCAAAGTATCCGCCCGAGAACTACGAGCACAAACGCTTAAAACTCTAAGGACTTGGCGGTGCCCCAAACCCACCTAGAGGAGCCTGTTCTATAATCGATAACCCACGATAGACCCAACCTCCCCTTGCCAAAACAGCCTACATACCGCCGTCGTCAGCTCACCTCCCCTGAGAGCATAACAGTGAGCACAATAGCCTACTCCCCGCTAGCAAGACAGGTCAAGGTATAGCTCATGGGGTGGAAGAAATGGGCTACATTTTCTACTCGTAGAAAACCACGGAAAGGAGTCTGCAAGCGACCCCTGGAAGGCGGATTTAGCAGTAAAGAAGGACAATAGAGCCTTCTTTAAACAGGCCCTGGGGCACGTACATACCGCCCGTCACCCTCCTCACAAGCCATGACCCCCAATAACTAATACTTCCACCAGCCAAAGAAGAGGTAAGTCGTAACAAGGTAAGTGTACCGGAAGGTGCACTTAGCATATCAAGACGTAGCTATAATAAAAGCACTCGGCCTACACCCGAGAGATATCTGCCACTCACCAGATCGCCTTGAACCCAAAACTAGCCCAACCACATACCACAACCCAACAGACCAAAGGCATCTCTACTATCAAACTAAAACATTCTCATCAACCTAGTATTGGCGATAGAAAAGACAAACTTGGCGCAATAGAGAACACGTACCGTAAGGGAAAGCTGAAATAATAGTGAAAACAAAGTATTAAGCAGCAAAGATAAGCCCTTGTACCTCTTGCATCATGGTTTAGCAAGAACAACCAAGCAAAGCGGACTTAAGCTTGCCATCCCGAAACCCAAGCGAGCTACTTGCAAGCAGCTACCTGAGCGAACCCGTCTCTGTTGCAAAAGAGTGGGATGACTTGCCAGTAGAGGTGAAAAGCCAACCGAGCTGGGTGATAGCTGGTTGCCTGTGAACCGAATTTAAGTTCTCTCTTGACTCTACTCCACGGACACACCCAACCCCCCATGTAGCGAGTCAAGAGCTATTTAAAGGAGGTACAGCTCCTTTAAAAAAGAATACAACCTTCACTAGCGGATAAACTAACAACCCCACATCCCAAGACATGTAGGCCTTAAAGCAGCCATCAACAAAGAGTGCGTCAAAGCTCCTCAATCAAAAATCCAAAAACAACCCTACTCCCTTACCCCCAACGGGCCAATCTATTAAAATAGAAGAACTAATGCTAAAATGAGTAACTAGGGTCACCCCTCTCCAAGCGCAAACTTACATCCTGCATATTATTAACAGACCTCAATCAATACTACTAACTCAACAAGACTTCATATTAACCCCACCACTGTTACCTCCAACCCAGGAGCGCCCTACAAGAAAGATTAAAATCTGTAAAAGGAACTAGGCAAGCCGAGGGCCCGACTGTTTACCAAAAACATAGCCTTCAGCAAACCAAAATAAGTATTGAAGGTGAAGCCTGCCCAGTGACACTATGTTTAACGGCCGCGGTATCCTAACCGTGCAAAGGTAGCACAACCAATTGTCTCATAAATCGAGACCTGTATGAATGGCTAAACGAGGTCCTAACTGTCTCTTACAGATAATCAGTGAAATTGATCTTCCTGTGCAAAAGCAGGAATAATTACATAAGACGAGAAGACCCTGTGGAACTTAAAAATCAACAGCCACTCCATGCATATAAAACCTACCAGGCTCACTGCTCCAAACACTGGCCTGCATTTTTCGGTTGGGGCAACCTTGGAGAAAAATGGACCCTCCAAAAACAAGACTATTGCTCTTGACCAAGAACAACCCTTCAACGTGCTAATAGCAACCAGACCCAATATAATTGACCAATGGACCAAGCTACCCCAGGGATAACAGCGCAATCTCCTTCAAGAGCCCATATCGACAAGGAGGTTTACGACCTCGATGTTGGATCAGGACATCCTAATGGTGCAGACGCTATTAAGGGTTCGTTTGTTCAACGATTAACAGTCCTACGTGATCTGAGTTCAGACCGGAGCAATCCAGGTCGGTTTCTATCTATGTATGTACCCTTCCTAGTACGAAAGGACCGGAAGAGTGAGGCCCATACCCAAAGCACGCCTCCCCTCTAAGTAACGAACCCAACTAAATACGAAAGAGGGCCGACACAATTCAATCCTAGAAAAGGACTGCTAGCGTGGCAGAGCTTGGCAAATGCAAAAGGCTTAAGCCCTTTATTCAGAGGTTCAAATCCTCTCTCTAGCCCCTGTAAGTATGACCCAATTCGCCCCCCTAACCTACCTCATCATGGCCCTATCATATGCTATCCCCATCCTAGTTGCTGTTGCCTTCTTGACCTTAGTAGAACGAAAAATCTTAAGCTACATGCAAGCCCGAAAGGGACCCAACATTGTAGGACCCTTTGGCCTATTACAGCCTGTGGCAGATGGAGTGAAACTCTTTATTAAAGAGCCAATTCGCCCCTCTAACTCCTCCCCCATCCTGTTCACCATAACCCCAATCCTAGCACTACTCCTAGCAATTACAATCTGAATCCCCCTGCCTCTTCCATTCTCTCTCACCGACCTAAACTTAGGCCTTCTCTTCCTCCTAGCAATGTCAAGCCTGGCGGTCTACTCAATCCTCTGATCAGGATGGGCCTCAAACTCAAAGTACGCACTAATCGGCGCACTACGCGCAGTCGCCCAAACCATCTCTTATGAGGTGACACTAGCCATCATCCTACTCTCCGTAGTAGTATTAAGCGGCAACTACACCCTAAGCACCCTCTCTACAACCCAAGAGCCAATGTACTTAATCTTCTCCTCTTGGCCCCTCGCAATGATATGATTTATCTCAACCCTCGCTGAAACAAACCGCGCCCCGTTCGACCTTACGGAGGGGGAGTCAGAACTAGTCTCTGGTTTCAACGTCGAATATGCAGCAGGCCCCTTTGCCCTGTTCTTCCTAGCAGAATATGCAAACATTATACTAATAAACACACTGACTGCCATCCTATTCTTAAACCCTAGCTCGCTCAATCCGCCCATAGAACTATTTCCCGCAACCCTGGCCATAAAAGTCCTACTCCTCTCATCAGTCTTCCTATGAATTCGTGCCTCCTATCCCCGATTCCGATACGACCAACTCATGCACCTTCTCTGAAAAAACTTCCTACCCCTAACGCTAGCACTGTGTCTCTGGCACATTAGTATACCAATCTGCTACGCAGGCCTCCCTCCTTACTAAAGGAAATGTGCCTGAACATAAAGGATCACTATGATAAAGTGAACATAGAGGTACACCAACCCTCTCATTTCCTAATAAGATTCTTAGAAAAGCAGGAATCGAACCTACACAGAAGAGATCAAAGCCCTTCATACTTCCTTTATATTATTTCCTAGTAGAGTCAGCTAATAAAGCTATCGGGCCCATACCCCGAAAATGATGGTTTAACCCCCTCCCCTACTAATGAATCCCCATACAAAACTAATCGCCTCCTCAAGTCTACTCATAGGGACAGCCATCACAATCTCGAGCTACCACTGAATAATGGCTTGAATCGGGCTTGAGATCAACACCCTCTCCATCCTCCCGCTCATTTCAAAACCCCACCACCCCCGCGCCATCGAAGCCTCAATTAAATACTTCCTAGTGCAAGCAACCGCCTCTGCCCTAATTTTATTCTCAAGCATGATCAATGCCTGACTCACTGGCCAGTGAGATATCACCCAACTAAGCCACCCAACTTCATCCATCCTACTAACAACAGCAATTGCAATGAAACTAGGACTAGTGCCATTCCACTTTTGATTTCCAGAAGTACTTCAAGGTTCAACCCTAACTACCGCCCTACTGCTGTCAACAATAATAAAATTTCCCCCAATCACCATCCTCCTCCTCACATCCCACTCACTAAACCCAACACTCCTGACCATGCTGGCCATTGCCTCAGCTGCTTTGGGGGGCTGAATAGGATTAAACCAGACACAAACCCGAAAAATCCTCGCCTTCTCATCCATCTCCCACCTGGGATGAATAACCATAATTACTGCCTACAGCCCCAAACTTGCCCTACTAACATTCTATCTTTACTGCCTAATAACAGCCGCTGTCTTCCTCTCGCTCAACACAACCAAGACCCTAAAACTATCTACAATAATAACGTCCTGAACAAAATCCCCCACGCTCAATGCAGCCTTAATGGCAACACTACTCTCACTAGCTGGTCTCCCCCCACTAACAGGATTCCTACCAAAGTGACTCATCATCCAAGAGCTAACCAAACAAGAAATAGCCCCCGCAGCTACGACCATAGCCCTGCTTTCACTTCTAGGCCTGTTCTTTTACCTACGCCTAACATACTACGCAACTATCACACTCCCACCAAATTCAACAAACCACATAAAACAGTGGTACAACAACAAAACAACAAACCCCTCAATCGCTGTTCTTACCTCTATGTCAGTCCTACTTCTACCGCTCTCCCCAATAATCCTAGCCGCCCTCTAAAAGAAACTTAGGATAGCCACATAAACCGAAGGCCTTCAAAGCCTTAAACAAGAGTTAAACTCTCTTAGTTTCTGCTAAGACCCGCGGGGCACTAACCCACATCTCCTGGATGCAACCCAGACGCTTTAATTAAGCTAGGGCCTTATCAGCGCTAGACAGATGGGCCTCGATCCCATGAAACCCTAGTTAACAGCTAGATGCCCCAACCAACGGGCTTCTGTCTAACCAGGCCCCGGCACATCCTCAACGTGCATCGATGAGCTTGCAACTCAACATGAATTTCACCACAGGGCCGATAAGAAGAGGAATTAAACCTCTGTAAAAAGGACTACAGCCTAACGCCTTAACACTCAGCCATCTTACCTGTGACCTTCACCAACCGATGACTATTTTCCACAAACCACAAAGACATTGGCACCCTATACCTGATCTTTGGCGCCTGGGCCGGCATAGTAGGAACAGCCCTAAGCCTACTAATCCGCGCAGAACTAGGCCAACCAGGAACCCTCCTAGGAGATGACCAGATCTATAATGTAATTGTCACTGCTCATGCATTCGTAATAATCTTCTTCATAGTAATACCCATCATGATCGGGGGCTTTGGAAACTGACTTGTCCCCCTTATAATCGGCGCACCTGACATAGCATTCCCACGAATAAACAACATAAGCTTCTGACTCCTTCCCCCCTCCCTACTACTCCTATTAGCCTCCTCCACAGTCGAAGCAGGAGCAGGTACTGGATGAACCGTATACCCCCCACTAGCAGGCAACCTAGCCCATGCTGGAGCATCAGTAGACCTAGCTATCTTCTCACTTCACCTGGCTGGAGTATCCTCAATCTTAGGGGCAATCAACTTCATCACAACCGCCATCAACATAAAACCACCCACCCTCTCACAATATCAAACTCCACTATTCGTATGATCCGTACTAATCACCGCTATCCTACTACTACTATCGCTCCCAGTACTTGCTGCCGGAATTACAATACTCCTAACTGACCGAAACCTAAACACAACCTTCTTTGATCCAGCAGGAGGAGGCGACCCAGTCCTCTACCAACACCTGTTTTGATTCTTCGGTCACCCAGAAGTCTACATCCTTATCCTACCCGGCTTTGGAATCATCTCTCACGTAGTCACATACTATGCGGGCAAAAAAGAGCCGTTCGGTTACATAGGAATAGTGTGAGCTATGCTGTCTATTGGTTTCCTAGGCTTTATCGTTTGAGCACACCATATATTTACAGTAGGAATAGACGTAGACACCCGAGCATACTTCACATCAGCCACTATAATTATTGCCATCCCAACTGGCATCAAAGTGTTTAGCTGACTTGCCACACTGCACGGAGGCACAATCAAATGAGACCCTCCAATACTATGAGCCCTGGGCTTCATCTTCCTCTTCACCATTGGCGGATTGACCGGAATCGTCTTAGCAAATTCTTCACTAGACATCGCCCTACACGACACATATTACGTAGTAGCCCACTTCCACTACGTCTTATCTATGGGGGCCGTCTTTGCTATTTTAGCAGGCTTCACCCACTGATTCCCCCTATTCACAGGATACACCCTACACCCCACATGAGCCAAGGCACACTTCGGAGTAATATTCACCGGCGTAAACCTAACATTCTTCCCCCAACACTTCCTAGGCTTAGCCGGCATACCACGACGATACTCCGACTACCCAGACGCCTACACCCTATGAAACACAACATCATCCATCGGCTCCCTAATCTCAATAACAGCTGTAATTATATTAATATTCATCATCTGAGAAGCATTTGCATCAAAACGAAAAGTCTTACAACCACAGTCAACCACTACCAACATTGAGTGAATCCACGGCTGCCCGCCCCCATACCACACCTTCGAAGAACCAGCCTTTGTTCAAGTACAAGAAAGGAAGGAATCGAACCCTCATACATTGGTTTCAAGCCAACCGCATCAAACCACTCATGCTTCTTTCTTATGAGATGTTAGTAGACCAATTACATAGCCTTGTCAAGGCTAAAGCACAGGTGAAACTCCCGTACATCCCACATGCCCAACCACTCACAATTTGGATTCCAAGACGCCTCATCCCCCATCATAGAAGAACTAGTTGAATTTCACGACCACGCCTTAATAGTTGCACTAGCAATCTGTAGCTTAGTTCTTTACCTCCTAACCCTTATGCTGATAGAAAAACTATCCTCAAACACCGTCGACGCCCAAGAAGTTGAACTAATCTGAACCATCCTTCCGGCCATTGTCCTTATCCTGCTTGCCCTACCATCACTGCAAATCCTATATATAATAGACGAAATCGACGAACCAGACCTAACCTTAAAAGCCATTGGACACCAATGATACTGGTCCTACGAATATACAGACTTCAAGGACCTATCATTCGACTCATACATAATCCCAACAACAGAGCTCCCACAAGGGCACTTCCGCCTGCTAGAAGTAGACCACCGTGTTGTAGTTCCAATAGAATCCCCAATCCGCATTATTATTACTGCCGGAGATGTCCTCCACTCCTGAGCCGTCCCGACGCTAGGAGTAAAGACCGATGCAATCCCAGGACGACTAAATCAAACATCATTCATTACCACCCGACCAGGCGTATTCTACGGCCAATGTTCAGAAATCTGCGGGGCCAATCACAGCTACATACCCATTGTAGTAGAATCGACCCCACTCACCCACTTCGAAAACTGATCCTCACTACTATTATCTTAATCACTAAGAAGCTATGTAACAGCATTAGCCTTTTAAGCTAAAGAAAGAGGACCGCCCACACCTCCTTAGTGACATGCCACAGCTCAACCCATCCCCATGATTCTTAATCCTCCTAATAACATGATTAACCTTTTCCCTACTAATTCAACCAAAACTCCTATCATTCACCTCCACCAACCCCCCATCCAACAAAACATCTACAACCAATAAAATTACTCCCTGAACCTGACCATGAACTTAAGCTTCTTTGACCAATTTACAAGCCCCTGCCTCCTAGGAATCCCCCTAATCCTGCTCTCAACACTATTCCCCGCCCTACTACTCCCCGCCCCCAACAACCGGTGACTTACCAACCGACTCACCACCCTCCAATCATGACTTCTTCACCTCATCGCCAAGCAACTAATAATCCCACTGAACAAGAAAGGCCACAAATGAGCTTTAATCCTAACATCACTAATAACCCTACTGCTGGTAATCAACCTACTAGGCCTACTTCCTTACACATTCACTCCCACCACCCAACTATCGATAAACATAGCATTAGCCTTCCCACTCTGACTTGCCACGCTCCTCACCGGCCTACGAAACCAGCCGTCAATTTCCCTAGGACACCTACTGCCCGAAGGAACCCCAACACTACTAATCCCCGCACTAATTATAATCGAGACTACCAGCCTACTTATTCGCCCACTAGCCCTAGGTGTCCGCCTCACAGCAAACCTTACGGCAGGTCACTTACTGATCCAACTAATCTCCACAGCCACAACCGCCCTGCTCCCTACCATACCGGCAGTATCAATCCTAACCTTACTAGTTCTATTCCTACTGACCATTCTAGAAGTAGCTGTAGCCATAATCCAAGCCTACGTATTCGTCCTCCTACTAAGTCTATACTTACAAGAAAACATCTAATGGCCCACCAAGCACACTCCTACCATATAGTAGACCCCAGCCCATGACCCATCTCCGGAGCAGCAGCTGCCCTCCTCACCACCTCAGGACTAATCATATGATTTCACCACAACTCATCACAACTCCTAACCCTCGGTATCATTTCCATAATCCTAGTTATAATCCAATGATGGCGAGACATTGTACGAGAAAGTACATTCCAGGGACACCATACCCCAACAGTCCAAAAAGGCCTCCGCTATGGAATAATCCTCTTCATTACATCCGAAGCATTCTTCTTCCTAGGCTTCTTCTGAGCATTCTTCCACTCCAGCCTAGCACCCACCCCAGAACTAGGAGGACAATGACCCCCAACAGGAATTAAACCCCTTAATCCCCTAGAAGTACCACTACTAAACACAGCCATCCTTCTAGCCTCAGGGGTAACCGTGACATGAGCACACCACAGCATCACAGAGAGCAATCGAAAACAAGCAATCCATGCACTAACATTAACAATCCTACTAGGATTCTACTTCACAGCACTCCAAGCCATAGAATACTACGAAGCACCATTTTCCATTGCTGATGGTGTCTATGGCTCCACCTTCTTCGTCGCTACAGGATTCCACGGGCTCCACGTAATCATCGGATCATCCTTCCTATCAGTATGCCTTCTGCGACTAATTAAATTCCACTTCACATCAAACCACCACTTTGGATTTGAAGCAGCAGCTTGATATTGACACTTTGTAGACGTAATCTGACTGTTCCTCTACATAACCATCTACTGATGAGGCTCCTGCTCTTCTAGTATACTAATTACAATTGACTTCCAATCTCTAAAATCTGGTATAAATCCAGAGAAGAGCAATCAACATAATCACATTTATACTTCTCCTCTCCCTTGCCCTGAGCACAATCCTAACCACATTAAACTTCTGACTCGCCCAAACTAACCCTGACTCAGAAAAACTCTCACCATATGAATGTGGCTTCGACCCACTAGGATCCGCCCGACTACCCTTCTCAATTCGATTCTTCCTCAGTAGCTATTCTATTCCTTCTCTTCGACTTAGAAATCGCCCTTCTCCTCCCCCTCCCATGAGCCACCCAACTCCAATCCCCCGCCACCACCATAACATGATCCTCTACCATCATCCTCCTGCTTACACTAGGATTAATCTATGAATGAACACAAGGAGGCCTAGAGTGAGCAGAATAAAAAAGAAAGTTAGTCTAAAACCAAGACAGTTGATTTCGACTCAACCAATCATAGCCAACTCTATGACTTTCTTTATGTCTCTCCCCCACCTAAGCTTCTACTCGGCCTTCGCCCTAAGCAGCCTAGGGCTAGCATTCCACCGAACCCACCTAATCTCTGCACTACTATGTTTAGAGAGCATAATACTATCAATATATATTGCCCTTTCAATCTGACCTGTAGAAAACCAGACAACAACATTCACTGCCGCACCCATCCTCATACTAACATTCTCTGCCTGTGAAGCGGGGACGGGCCTAGCCATACTGGTAGCCTCTACACGAACCCACGGTTCCGACCATTTACACAACCTAAACATACTACAATGCTAAAAATCATACTTCCAATAACCATACTTATCCCCACAGCCCTTCTATCCCACCCCAAACTCCTATGAACTAGCACCACCACATACAGCTTACTAATTGCCACCATAAGCCTTCAGTGACTCCTTCCAACACACTACCCACACAAAAGCCTAACGCACTGAACTGGCATTGACCAAATCTCATCCCCCCTCCTAGTACTGTCCTGCTGGTTATTACCCCTCATAATACTAGCAAGCCAACATCACCTACAACATGAACCACTAGTACGAAAACGAATATTCCTAACAACCATAATTACAGTTCAACCCCTCATCATCCTAGCATTCTCAACCACAGAACTTATATTATTTTACATCTCATTTGAGGCAACCCTAATCCCAACCTTAATCCTAATCACCCGATGAGGCAACCAACCAGAACGCCTAACCGCCGGCATCTACCTGCTCTTCTACACCCTCATCAGCTCTCTACCACTACTAGTCGCAATCCTATGCCTTCATACCCAAACCGGCACTCTCCATCTAACAATACTAAAACTAACCCACTCCCCCCTAACCGACTCATGAACCAACCTACTATTAAATGCGGCCTTACTAACGGCATTCATAGTAAAAGCACCCCTCTATGGCTTCCACCTATGACTGCCTAAGGCCCATGTAGAGGCACCAATCGCAGGCTCCATGCTACTCGCCGCACTCCTCCTAAAACTAGGGGGATATGGTATCATGCGCATCACCCTCCTAACAGGCCCTCCTTTAGATCAACTCCACTACCCATTCCTTACCCTAGCACTATGAGGTGCATTAATGACTAGCTCTATTTGCCTGCGCCAAACTGACCTAAAATCCCTCATTGCCTACTCCTCTGTAAGCCACATGGGCCTTGTAATTGCAGCAAGCATAATTCAAACCCAGTGATCATTCTCAGGAGCAATAATCCTCATAATCTCCCACGGACTGACCTCGTCAATATTATTCTGCCTAGCCAACACAAACTACGAACGCACACACAGCCGAATTCTCACTCTGGCACGCGGCCTCCAACCCCTATTACCGCTAATAGCCACCTGATGACTACTCGCCAACCTCACAAACATAGCACTCCCACCAACAACAAACCTAATAGCAGAACTAACTATCATAATCGCACTATTCAACTGATCGCCATTCACAATCCTACTTACTGGAATTGCAACCCTACTAACTGCCTCGTACACCCTATTCATACTACTGACAACCCAGCGAGGACCAACACCAACCCACCTCACATCAATCCAAAACTCAAACACACGAGAACATCTCCTAATGACCCTCCACATCCTCCCCATACTGCTCCTAATGCTAAAACCAGAACTTATCTCCGGAGCCCCTCTATGCAAGTATAGTTTAACCCAAACATTAGACTGTGATTCTAAAAATAGAAGTTAAACCCTTCTTACCTGCCGAGGGGCGGGTCCAACCAACAAGAACTGCTAACTCTTGCATCTGAGTCTAAAACCTCAGCCCCCTTAACTTTTAAAGGATAATAGCAATCCACTGGTCTTAGGAGCCACTCATCTTGGTGCAAATCCAAGTAAAAGTAATGGAAACAACACTACTCATCAACACCTTCACGCTCCTAACCTTAACAATCATCACCATGCCTCTACTCCTCCCCCTATTATCCAAAAAACTCCAAAGCTCTCCGATCACCGTTACACACACAGTCAAAACAGCCTTCCTAACCAGCCTAATTCCAATAATATCCTTCATGCACTCAAACATAGAAAGTGTCACCTCCTACTGAGAATGAAAGTTTATCATAAACTTCAAAATCCCGCTCAGCCTCAAGATCGACCAATACTCAACAATCTTTCTCCCCATTGCACTATTCGTAACATGGTCAATCCTTCAATTCGCAACCTGATACATAGCCTCAGACCCACACTCCACAAAATTCTTCTCCTACCTACTAATATTCCTAATCGCCATACTAACACTAACCCTGGCCAACAACATATTCCTCCTATTCATTGGCTGAGAAGGGGTTGGAATCATATCATTCCTATTAATTGGGTGGTGACAAGGACGAGCAGAAGCCAACACAGCCGCCCTACAGGCAGTACTATACAATCGAATCGGAGATATTGGCCTCATTCTAAGCCTAGCATGACTTGCCTCAACACTAAACACATGAGAAATCCAACAAGCCCTCCCCCACACCCAACTCCCAACAATCCCCTTACTGGGCCTAATTCTTGCCGCTACGGGCAAATCCGCCCAATTTGGCCTTCACCCCTGACTGCCCGCTGCCATAGAGGGCCCCACCCCTGTCTCCGCCCTCCTCCACTCCAGCACCATAGTTGTAGCCGGAATTTTCCTACTCATCCGTACCCACCCCATACTTACCAGCAACCCAACTGCCCTAACACTCTGCCTATGCCTAGGGGCCCTTTCCACACTGTTTGCCGCCACATGTGCACTAACACAGAACGACATCAAAAAAATCATCGCCTTCTCCACATCTAGCCAACTCGGACTAATAATAGTCACTATCGGACTAAACCTCCCACAACTAGCCTTCCTCCACATTTCAACACACGCCTTCTTTAAGGCCATATTGTTCCTCTGCTCCGGCTCAATCATTCACAACCTCAACGGAGAACAAGACATCCGAAAAATAGGAAATCTACAAAAAACCCTCCCAACAACCACCTCATGCCTAACCATCGGCAACCTCGCCCTAATAGGAACTCCATTCCTGGCAGGATTTTACTCAAAAGATCTCATTATCGAAAACCTAAACACCTCATACCTGAACACATGAGCACTCATCCTCACACTTCTAGCTACATCATTCACCGCCACCTACAGCCTACGCATAACCCTCCTCGTCCAAACAGGATTTACCCGCACTACTACCATCACGCCGATAAACGAAAACAGCCCAGCAATTACCAACCCCATCAGCCGCCTAGCCCTAGGCAGCATTACAGCCGGCCTACTCATTACATCTTATATGCCCCCAACAAAAACACCCCCAATAACCATACCCACACTCACAAAAACTGCGGCCATTACCCTCACAATCCTTGGCATCATCCTAGCTATAGAACTCTCAAACACAGTCCAAACCCACACTAAACCAAAGCAAAACACTTACTTAAACTTCTCCGCCTCACTGGGATACTTCAACCCCCTAACACACCGGACTAGCTCCACAAAGCTTCTAAATAACGGCCAAAAAATTGCCTCACACCTAATCGACCTGTTCTGGTACAAAAAAATAGGCCCCGAAGGCCTTGCCGACCTTCAACTCATAATAACCAAGGCCTCAGCCGCCCTTCACACCGGATTAATCAAAACCTATCTGGGGTCATTCGCCCTATCTATCCTCATCATCCTGCTATCAACACTAAACCTAAATTAATGGCCCCAAACATCCGTAAATCCCACCCCCTACTAAAAATAGTCAACAACTCCCTAATCGACCTCCCCACCCCCCCAAACATTTCCGCCTGATGAAACTTCGGCTCACTACTCGGCATCTGTCTGATGACACAAATTTTAACCGGTCTATTACTAGCTGCGCACTACACTGCAGATACATCCCTCGCATTCTCATCAATCGCCCACACCTGCCGGAACGTACAATACGGTTGACTAATCCGCAACCTACATGCAAATGGAGCATCATTCTTCTTCATCTGCATTTATCTCCACATCGGACGAGGTTTTTACTACGGCTCGTACCTATACAAAGAAACCTGAAACACTGGAATCATCCTACTACTGACCCTCATAGCAACTGCCTTCGTAGGATATGTCCTGCCATGAGGACAAATATCGTTCTGAGGAGCTACAGTCATCACCAACCTATTTTCAGCCATCCCATATATTGGCCAAACCCTGGTAGAATGAGCATGAGGCGGTTTTTCAGTAGACAACCCCACACTAACCCGCTTCTTTACCCTACACTTCCTACTTCCATTCATAATCGCAGGCCTTACAACAATTCATCTCACATTCCTCCACGAATCCGGATCAAACAACCCACTAGGCATTTCATCCAACTGCGACAAAATCCCATTTCACCCCTACTTCTCCACAAAAGACATTCTAGGGTTCACGCTCTTGCTCCTACCCCTCACAGCCATAGCCCTATTCTCCCCCAACCTGCTGGGAGACCCAGAAAATTTCACCCCAGCAAACCCACTAGTAACACCCCCACACATTAAACCAGAGTGATACTTCCTATTTGCATACGCCATTCTCCGCTCAATCCCCAACAAACTGGGAGGAGTGTTGGCCCTAGCCGCCTCCGTACTAATCCTCTTCCTAGCCCCCCTCCTACACAGCTCCAAACAACGCACAATAACATTCCGCCCACTCTCCCAATTCCTATTCTGAGCCCTGGTCACCAACCTCTTCATCCTGACATGAATCGGCAGCCAACCAGTCGAACACCCCTTTATTATCATCGGCCAACTGGCCTCATTCACCTATTTCACCATCCTCCTGATTCTTTTCCCCGCCGCCGCGGCCCTAGAAAATAAACTACTCAATTACTAGTACACTCTAATAGTTTACTGAAAACATTGGTCTTGTAAGCCAAAGAGCGAAGATTACACCCCTTCTTAGAGTTTAACCCATTTCAGAGAAAAAGGACTTTAACCCTCATCTCCAGCCCCCAAAGCTGGCATTCTATATTAAACTATTCTCTGAACCGCCAACCCCTAAACCGCTCGAATCGTACCCCGAGACAGCCCCCGCACAAGCTCCAGCACAACAAACAGAGTCAACAACAACCCCCACCCCGCTACCACAAACATCCCCGCCCCGCGCGAATACAGCATGGCCACCCCCCCAAAATCCAGCCGAACCAAAAATATCCCCCCACTATCCACAGTACTCACCCCCACCTTTCAGCCCCCTACAGGCCCCCCAACCAAAATCCCCACCACAAGCACTAAAACAAGCCCAACACCATACCCCACAACCCGCCAGTCGCCCCAAGCCTCAGGAAACGGATCTGCCGCCAACGATACAGAATAAACAAAAACCACTAGCATCCCCCCCAAATAAACTATAAATAAAACCAACGCTACGAAAGAAACCCCCAAACTAAGCAACCACCCACACCCCGCGACCGAAGCTAACACCAAGCCAACCACCCCATAGTAGGGAGAGGGGTTAGACGCAACTGCTAGCCCCCCTAAAACAAAGCATAGACCCAAAAAAAGCACAAGATAGGCCATAGTCTATTCCTGCTTGGTCTCCCTCCAAGCCCTGTGGCCTGAAAAACCACCGTTGTAATCCTCAACTACAGGAACTGCCCCCCCTTACCCCCCCAGTACTATGTTCCTGGGTAATTTCTTTACTTTTTTGGCTTCTATGTATTAATAAGCATTCATTTATAGTCCACATAACACATCATATTAAGTCTCATGAAATACATCTAATCCATGCTCTATATACATGCTTGTTTTATAGGACATACCATATCTCTTCCCCGGACGGAACGGGCAACAATTCAGCTAAATGGTTCCTAATAGAATCTCCTACTTCCTCCGACCCAAACCTGCTCCTAGTAAACCCTTATACCCTCTAGGCTAGTTCAAGGATACGACAGTGCTTGAACACATAACCTGAATGGTAGCCGCACATAAATAGAATTACCTTGATCTTTCCACCGGTTTCTGAAGTACCAGGTTATTTATTAGTCGGACTCCTCACGAGAAATCAGCAACCCGCCGCATATAAGACACTGCGTTACTAGCTTCAGGACCATTCTTCCCCCCTACACCCCTAGCATTACTTGCACTTTTGCGCCTCTGGTTCCTATATCAGGGCCATAACTTGGATTTTCCCTTATTTCTCACTTTTCACAGAGCCATCTGGTTGGCTATTTATCACCATTTTGCCTCTTAATCGCGACATCCGGGTAGCCTTTCCTCTTTTGGTTCTCTCTTTTTTTGGGCGTCCTCACAGCTGACACTTCCCAGTGAAGCCCTGTAAACACAATCTAGGTCTGAGCTTACCTGCCTTGCGTCCTTTTCGTCCCCCGCGGAGAATACCTGAATGAGACGGTTTACGTATATGGGGAATCATTCTTACACTGATGCACTTTGTTTTACATTCAGTTATGGAGTATCCACTAACCAACTATCATGGTGATATTTGATGAATGCTCGCAGGACATAACTCTCTACTCTCACCCCCCCCTTCTAACTTTCTAACCAATACTAACAACTTTTAACCACTTTCCCTACTTCACCCTTTAATATTCTTTACAAAAATTTTTCATATTTTATTATTACATTCTTTACATGTCCACAACGCTGGAGTTACATTAAAAAATTAAATCAACTTTTTGAAAAAAATTCATTCCAACAACCCACTAGGCATTTCATCCAACTGCGACAAAATCCCATTTCACCCCTACTTCTCCACAAAAGACATTCTAGGGTTCACGCTCTTGCTCCTACCCCTCACAGCCATAGCCCTATTCTCCCCCAACCTGCTGGGAGACCCAGAAAATTTCACCCCAGCAAACCCACTAGTAACACCCCCACACATTAAACCAGAGTGATACTTCCTATTTGCATACGCCATTCTCCGCTCAATCCCCAACAAACTGGGAGGAGTGTTGGCCCTAGCCGCCTCCGTACTAATCCTCTTCCTAGCCCCCCTCCTACACAGCTCCAAACAACGCACAATAACATTCCGTCCACTCTCCCAATTCCTATTCTGAGCCCTGGTCACCAACCTCTTCATCCTGACATGAATCGGCAGCCAACCAGTCGAACACCCCTTTATTATCATCGGCCAACTGGCCTCATTCACCTATTTCACCATCCTCCTGATTCTTTTCCCCGCCGCCGCGGCCCTAGAAAATAAACTACTCAATTACTAGTACACTCTAATAGTTTACTGAAAACATTGGTCCAGTGAAGCCCTGTAAACACAATCTAGGTCTGAGCTTACCTGCCTTGCGTCCTTTTCGTCCCCCGCGGAGAATACCTGAATGAGACGGTTTACGTATATGGGGAATCATTCTTACACTGATGCACTTTGTTTTACATTCAGTTATGGAGTATCCACTAACCAACTATCATGGTGATATTTGATGAATGCTCGCAGGACATAACTCTCTACTCTCACCCCCCCCTTCTAACTTTCTAACCAATACTAACAACTTTTAACCACTTTCCCTACTTCACCCTTTAATATTCTTTACAAAAATTTTTCATATTTTATTACATTTTTCACAACCATACTTAATCAAACACCACTAAAGTTCCATTAATACCAACCCAT